AGAATCAAATTGACTCTTTTACCCTCCGTTGAAGATTGAAGAAAGATAAAAAGATAATTTATCAGCCCCAGATGGGTAAATGATCAAATTGCCACCCTTCCTTTCGTAGGAGTTCAAAAATGCTATAAAAAATACTATGATGGCTCCGTTGCTTTCTATTTTAAAATGGATTATTTGTTATATCTTTGATTGAGCAATCCCAAAGTTTCTTTTTTTTTATCCAAAAAATCTTTTTCGCGCTCTTTTTTATAACAAAAATATTGTTTAAGAGCCCTTCGGTGTGAAAACAAAAAAGTTTGTGACGCTGGATTCGACTTCCGATAGATAATTGAAAATCGGAAATCCCTGTTATCTCATACTACTCTCTCGATACATAATCGAATCTTTTGGAACAAAGACAATACAAAAAATTTTTCATATCGAATTCGAAGTGCCATGCTATTATTACTTTATTATTACTTAATATTCAATATTCATATGGCGAAGGCATAGTTCTCTTTGTTTTCTCAAATAAAAAAAACCTCATTGGCGCCAAGCGTGAGGGAATGCTAGACGTTTGGTAAGTTCTCCCGCAGCTAGGAGAAAGGATCCCATTGACGCAGCTAAGCCCATGCATACTGTATGGACTTCTGGTCGCACAAATTGCATAGTATCATAAATCGCTAATCCGGCTATTACCCATCCGCCAGGAGAGTTTATAAACAAATACAGATCCTTAGTATCATCTTCGATACTGAGATATACCATAAGACCAATAAGTTGATTCGAGATCTCGCTATTAACGTCTTGGCCTAAAAAGAGTAATCTTTCTCGATAAAGTCGGTTGATTAGGGTAAAATTGCATCCCTTAAGAACCGTACGTGCACCTTTTGATGCATACGGTTCAAAGAAGATTGCGAAAAAAAAAGAATCAATGTCTAGATTCCAGTCCTGTTTATTTTTGCCTATTCTTTTTTTTTGATAGCAGGTTTTTTCTAACTTCTAACGAAAGGACTTTTTTTCTTCCTTAGAATAGAAAAAAGTCACTAAATTAATCGAATTAACTTCTCATTGATGTATTATTTCATCAAGATTCAATCCAAACCACGATGGTATTTTCTTGTTCATGAATAGGTCTCTTTCATCTTTTTAGGTTTCTGCTCTACTCCGGGTAAAGATCTGCCCGATATTGATTTGCGCATATAGGACAAATCTTCTGATCACCATTTCTTTTTTATGACTTTTTTCAATTAATTTAAAATCTTTCACCAAGTATTTAGTTTGAGATTCCCTCGTTTCCCAACATAGGATATCTTTACAAATAACAAAGAGGAATCCTTTTTCATACGCGCAGTAATCGTAGATATATTACCAATTGGGTTTTTTATAAACAGAGCCTGGATTTTTCATTTTTTTAGTCCAACCAAAGCCAACCATAAATTATTTTAATTGATAATAGTACTATGAATCCCCCCAAACAATGGATCTAATTGCATGCACTTCACGCTCCAATTTTTTGATGATTCCATTTTTATTTCTTGGGCGAAACAGAGGATATCTCGATCGGGGAAGAGAACGGGGAAATCCCATATGACCCCATATTTCTGACAAGTCGCACTATACGTCAACCCAAGATGCATCTTCCTCTCCAGGAATTCGGAAAGGTACTTTTGGAACACCAATAGGCATGGATTAAAAGAAAAAAGAACTAAATACTCTATTTCACTTTGATATGAAAACGTAACAATAGGGTTTTATTGTCTTTATAATATTGGCTTTATCATAATTAATTTTATCCATAGATTAGAAAAATTCAAAAATAAAGACAAAATAAATAAAGGAATTTTTTTACGAATAAGTTCTTTTGAAGATAAATTAAGGATGGACGCGTTTAATCATTGAAAATGGTATCAACCCCCCATTGCGTATTGGTACTTATCGAGTATAGAATAAACTTGCTTCTCTTTGTTCCTACGAACAGAATTGTTCAATTATTATGAACAGAATAGAATAAATATTAACCTAACGCTTCCCTTGTTAGGAAATAATCCCTTGAACAAGGGAGGTCCATAGGATAGTCATAGTATAGTTTTTTACAATGCAATAAAGTTACGCATGTCCGTTTTTCTTTGCGAAAGGGGTATTTTCCATGGGTTTGCCTTGGTATCGTGTTCATACCGTTGTATTGAATGATCCCGGCCGGTTGCTTTCCGTTCATATAATGCATACAGCTCTGGTTGCTGGTTGGGCGGGCTCGATGGCTCTGTATGAATTAGCAGTTTTTGATCCTTCTGACCCTGTTCTTGATCCAATGTGGAGACAGGGTATGTTCGTTATACCCTTCATGACTCGTTTAGGAATAACCAACTCATGGGGAGGTTGGAGTATCACAGGAGGGACTGTAACGAATCCGGGGATTTGGAGTTACGAAGGTGTGGCAGGGGCACATATTGTATTTTCTGGCTTATGCTTTTTGGCAGCTATCTGGCATTGGGTTTATTGGGATCTAGAAATATTTTGT